GGGAGTCACATATTGCGCACTTAACGATTATTTTATTATTTTCGAAATGGAATTTCGACTTTATCAGGGTTTCAAGCATTAAAAATTTGTGAGGTTTTTTTTATTATACTTATTCCCTTTTAAAATCCGAAGAAGTGCCCATAGAACTCCTGTCAATGGATCAATCCATTTTTTATTTTTTATAGGAATGCTAGAAAAAGTATTACGGCTCCTTAATAGATGCCGCTAATGCTTTTTCCTTAGTTGATTCTTTCGATAGATCACGAGACTCAGATTGCAAATAATAATAAATCTATAAATTATAACTAGAAAGTAAGACAAGAGAGTTTTTTAATATTGATCGAAAAAAGATGTATCAAAAAAGAGAATTGGTTATATGTAAATTCCATATATTATCTTGATATTTATCAAGATAATAAATCTTGATAATAAATAATATTGTAGATTGATCGACACGAAGTCCCTGTCTTTATTATAAAGTACAACTTTATACACTACACTAACAATAATAGATATAGATATGGTAAGAAAGAAATATATATTTCTTTCTTACTATACTATAGTATCGGATCTGATAGAATACTGTCGATTCTAGTCCGCTCATTTCATTTAAGACGCCAATTTCATTTAAGACGCCAAATTGTCCCTTTTTTATTCAATCTTTGATAAGAACTCAGAAGTCAAGTTTCATTCAAATTAATCAATCCTTTTTATTTTTATTTTGACTTTCTGTTTTTACATAAATGATAAGCAGAAAAGCAGTAGGAACTAGAATGAACAGTGCAGTAGCAATAAATGCAAGAATATTTACTTCCATAATCTCATCTTTTTTTTTACTTCACAATAACTCGGGATTTAATCCCATAGAGATGATAAATCTTTCGCCTGTAAATTCAAAATTCAATGAATAAATTATCTCTCAATGATCTTGAATCGGATCAATATCATGAATAACAATATCTGAGCTATCAAATAAATTCGTCGTCGCGAATTGAATAGTATAACATAGGAAGATCTTTTATCCATACTGAATCCAAAATAGGATTCCCGATCCAATCAAAAATTACTTTTGAATAAAAGATTTTCTTTTAAACTTCACATTATAACATTATAAATTGAGGTTACACAAACAAAACCGGAGTCAGAAGGGGGTACTTTTTAAGTTGGAAAGTATTCTATCAGGGGAATTCTGTTAAATTCATTTTATATTGTACAAAAAAGGAATTACATTTTTGTATGTGCACTTGAGAAACATAGAGGACTCTATTCCATCGAAAAAGCGGATTCATTAGCTCTTGGAATACTGACTATTGTGCTCCCAACAATTATACCAATCTACATATGCCTTTCTACTACCAACCAGTACTATTTGAATTAACGAAAATTCCCCTATTTTTTTTGTTTGATGAGAATGGAGAAACGAAAAGGGAAAGATGATTGATGTACTTATTGAATCTGTCGGGACTGACGGGGCTCGAACCCGCAGCTTCCGCCTTGACAGGGCGGTGCTCTGACCAATTGAACTACAATCCCAGGGAAATAAGAAGAAGGGATCTAGCAGAAATTTTGATTCTTTTTTATTCTTATTCCTCCGTATCGGGTATTTATGAAGGACAGGGGGGTTATACCATCTCAGGGTATATTGGAGAATTGTTGGGCCGAGCTGGATTTGAACCAGCGTAGACATATTGCCAACGAATTTACAGTCCGTCCCCATTAACCGCTCGGGCATCGACCCAGACCCAAGAAGAGCCCATTCGGGGTTTATTTATAATACATGATATAAAAAACTTCCCTTTGTAGTACCCTACCCCCAGGGGAAGTCGAATCCCCGTTGCCTCCTTGAAAGAGAGATGTCCTAAACCACTAGACGATGGGGGCATATTTGCCCAACGTCGTCCGTCGTTGCTCATTGTAAGAATAGGTTCTTAAAATTGTCAATATTGTCAATAAAGTCGACCGATATGATTATATCCAAGGAATCTTTCCGTTTTTCATCATTTAAAATTAAAATTTCATACAAATTTTTGATTAATAATTCATATTTATTTTATAGCTATAATAATAATAAATAATAATAAGGGCTATGAATTAATAAAAAAAAAATATATAAAGTATATAAATAATACGGAAGGTAGGATTCTTTCGGGGAGTGGTTGGTGCGTCAGAAAATAAAAAGAAAAGGGGGCTCCCACTACGGAAATTAAGAAACAAAAAATAATAGAAGAGGGATCAAGAAGTTCTCGAAAAATTTTTTTATTCCTATAAGAAGTTAGTTCAGGGACAAGTATAATCTATTCATCACATTATTCGATGAAATTTCTTGAATATATATCTATGTCGAATTGATAGGTGTACATGTATCAATCAAACGAATTTCTTTTTGATGAGTACCATTTCATTCAATAAAAGAAAAGCAATTAGGATCGGTTTTTAAATAATTCATTGCTAGACTTGCTAGATAAATAAAAATTTTTATTATATTAATATTCAAGAATAA